TTCTATTTGGAATCGTGTTAGGTTTAATTCCTATTACTTTGGCTGGATTATTCGTAACTGCATATTTACAATACAGACGTGGTGATCAGTTGGACCTTTGATTAATTAACATCTCTTTTTTTGATTGACCTCCTCTTTTCTTTAATCCACAGGAGGTCAAATTACACTGAAATAACTTCACTAACTTGAACAGCAATCTGAATTTGACCTAACAAGAACGGAATCACGCTCTGTAGGATTTGAACCTACGACATCGGGTTTTGGAGACCCACGTTCTACCGAACTGAACTAAGAGCGCTTTCTTATCACAATAGAGAAGACTGTGATTCTTTTTGTAACCCCCATACATCTTGCATGCATATACTATCATACATATATAGTATCATAAAATGAAAGATTATGTATGTCCAATTTAATCGATCTCAATTGATCCCTCGTTACTGCTCAGAGGAGAAGTAATAGGTAGGGATGACAGGATTTGAACCCGTGACATTTTGTACCCAAAACAAATGCGCTACCAAGCTGCGCTACATCCCTTTCAATTGGTCTACAGTGTCATTGTAAAGAATCCCTGTCTTGTTTTCCATATCGTTATTTCTTCCATTAATATACACAACTTATCTTGTCATTTCTTCTTTTTTTTTTTTGGTCTCATATCATATAACATATAATAATAATAAAAGATTTATATACATATGAAATATGAAATCCACCGTAAAAAAAAAAATGAATAGTTTTCGGGAATGCTCAGGAAGAAAGGGACGTATTTTTCTCTTTTAATAAATAAGAAAAGGAAACAAAATTTTATCCGCCGAATCATTGTACATTTCAATTTGAATTAGGGATTCCGCGTACAAATACAAGTAGTCCTTAACTACATATGCATCTGATCATATATGTATTACCATTATGTATTACAATAAAGAAGGAGAATTTTCAATGCGAGATCTAAAAACATATCTCTCCGTGGCACCGGTACTAAGTACTCTATGGTTCGGGTCTTTAGCAGGTCTATTGATAGAGATTAATCGTTTCTTCCCGGATGCGTTGACATTCCCTTTTTTTTCATTCTAGTTATTGACATGGGAAGGGTTGAAGAAGATTAGAGATACAATCAAATATCTGTGACTAATTACTCTCCCTCTCTTTTTTCTTTTTTTAGAAAGGTAGGAAAGAGAAAGAATAAAAGTGGATTCAACCTCAGCGAAACTCGGGTTCAGGCTCGAATTAACTTAATAATTAATAATAGAGTGAGAACGAAAATGGAAATGTGGGTCTAGGGTAACAGTATCATACAAGATACTTAAATAAAATACTGTACTGCAATTCTAAATAGAGTTAGAAATCATTGTATTACTTATTATTTTTATTTACTATTCGTTGCAACGAAATCTTTCATAATTAATTTGAATTGGATTTCGAGTTAGCAACTTCTTTTTTTTTTTTTTCGTTCCTTTCTTCTTCGCTTCGGATCGAAAAAATAGAAGAGTTGAGTGAATCAAAAACCCAAAGGAGGTTCATGGCCAAAAGTAAAGATGTCCGAGTAACGGTTATTTTGGAATGTACCAATTGTGTCCGAAACGGTGTTAATAAAGAATCAACGGGCGTTTCCAGATATATTACTCAAAAGAATCGACACAATACACCTAGTCGATTGGAATTGAGAAAATTCTGTCCTTATTGTTACAAACATACGATTCATGGGGAGATAAAGAAATAGATCGAACCGAGTGCCTGTGTGTCACCCTTCCAAGGAACAGGAAAAATGACATATTATATATATAACATATGTTTAAATAGAAACAAATCTATATATAAACAAACCAAATCCTATTTCTTAATTCATTTGTGATTGTGATTTGACCGAAATAGGATTTTCGGGATAAGGAATAAACAAACCATGGATAAATCCAAGCGACCTTTTCTTAAATCCAAGCGATCTTTTCGTAGGCGTTTGCCCCCGATCCAATCGGGGGATCGAATTGATTATAGAAACATGAGTTTAATTAGTCGATTTATTAGTGAACAAGGGAAAATATTATCGAGACGAGTGAATAGATTGACCTTAAAACAACAACGATTAATTACTATTGCTATAAAACAAGCCCGTATTTTATCTTTGTTACCTTTTCTTAATAACGAGAAACAATTTGAAAGAACTGAGTCGACCGCTAGAACTACTGGTCTTAGAACCAGAAATAAATAGGCTTACTCTTCAATTGAATCAAAATTCCAATCCGAACTCAAACGCCGATTGATGTTTTGTTCGAAAAATCGGAGAATCCGGATTTGATTGTCGTGTCGTAAGACAAAAAAAAAAAAAGAATCGGGGAAGAAGAAGAAATCCTTTTTTTTTTATTGAACGCATTCGCTCATTTTGACGACTTTATCGCTTTATCATATTTTATTATACTAATACTAATTTCTACTCTACCTTCCCGGAGTTCATTCTCCGGGGAACTCCATTTAAATTATTCCGGTGGATTTCTTCCAATCCCCT